GCTCCCTTTCTCCATGCATAAACTGAACCAACAATTAGGATAAGCACGAAAATCAAAGCTTCTATAAATACGGATAACCCCAATATATCGAAACTCATTGCCCATGGATAAAGAAACACTGTTTCAATATCAAAAACAACAAAAACTAGAGCAAACATATAATAACGGATTCGAAATTGTAACCAAGCATCGCCTATTGGTTCGATACCCGATTCATAACTAGAAAATTTCTCCGGACCTTTGCTAATCGGTGATAAGACTCCGGAAATTAGAAATACTAAAATAGGAATAACACTTGATATTATTAGAAACGCCCAGAATATATCATATTCGTAAATCAGAAACATAGGCGCACTCCTATGAATGTGGAAAATATACTAGATTAATCGAGTCGAATTGGAATTAACTTAATAACTCACCCATAACCAGTTAGTCAAAACAAAAATTGATTCAAGCGCCCAAGTTTCTTTGCTTGCTTTGGTACATGTCTCTTTTCAAGATTTATCGATTTTTTCTATTATGTTTACTTCAATTTTTGAATTTTTCGATATTGTTATTCGATATTGCCATAGTATAAAGAAGACGCTCCTCTCGCCTTTTACTTCGGATTCTTTCTAAAAAAATGGGGGGAATTAAAAATAGAATTTTCATTTTTTGTTTAGTTGTTTAGAATTTCTAAATTTCTAATAGAATTGAAATTTCGTAGAATTTATTGAAATTTAGTAGAATTTCAAAATTCTTATTTTCATTTTTTTTTATTAAAAATTCGAAATTAAATATTTAATAAAAGAAAATTTCAATTTTTCTTTTTTAATTTATGTAGAAATTGAAAATATTATTTAAACTATTAATTATTTAATTAATTATTTAAAATTATTTAAACTATTTATTAATTATTATTATTATATTAATTCTAAATTATTATATTAATTATATATAGAATTCTATTCTATTAATATTCGATGAATATTTATTCTATATTTGATTCTATATTAAAATAGATAATATTAATTTATTACTTATTACTATTTTTTTTTTTACTATTTTATTTATTAATTTCTATTTTCAATTTATTAAATATTTTTTAGAGTAAAAAAAAAATTTCATTTCTATTACTATTTCTATTACTATGATATATATTAATAAAATCATTAATATATTAATAATTTCTATATAAATTTCTATATTAGTTTTCTATATCATTTATTAGTTTTCTATATCATTTACTAATTTCTATATTATTTTCTATATTATACTATCATTTTTTAGTATATTACTATATTATTGATTAGATTATTAATTAATCTATATATATATTAAGTTAAGATTTATATATTATTTTTAGATTCTTTATTTGTATTATTTCTTATTAATTCGAAATATTAATTAATATTAATAAGGAATACGAATTAATAAGAATATAAGAAGTATATTGTTTACTTTATCTTTCTATTCTTTATATTGATATTGAATTGATATTGAATACGGCAAAAAGAACTCCTTTTTTTCTTTACGAAGTACATGAAGTATGCCAAAAACCTATTTTACAATGTTAACAATGAAAGTTTTCAAAGATTTTCTCATTTTTCAAACTTCGACTTGTGAACTTGTCCATAAATACAGTACGTGGTTCTTAAACTCGTGTAACTTACTAGAGGATTGGGGTTTGGTTGGGTTAGGTTGGAATGTGTTTTTAATCGAGTTCATGTCACGATTTTACCTCGAAAAATTCATTAGGCTTGAATAGGTAGCAAAAAGATAAAGAAAAAAGTCTCACTAACTTGTTAATTACGGGCAGGAGGGGAGGAAATTTCATATGTAATTGATTGACCTATGAAGAGGAATGAAGAAATTATGGTTTGCTTAACCAAGATTCGAACAAATACAAATTGGATTTACCTACTGAAATGTGATTTTTTTGGTTTCAGTTTTATGTCTCGGCCCTGAATGATTGTTGCGAGCAAGCTTATGAGAATGGTTTTTTTTTGATGAACCAAGTAATCGCCCCCAAGCGACCAGTTCCAAATAACAAAGAAAAAAAAGAATGAAGAAATGAAAACAAGAATTTTTTTATTTGAATTTTTTTTAGGGCTATACGGATTCGAACCGTAGACCTTCTCGGTAAAAGAGCTCAAACTTTTTATTATCAAAATGATTCGAACTTTTTCAAAGACCCAACATGCATTTTTTTTTTTTTTTTGCATTGGGCTCATTCATTAACTGATATAAATAATCAGTTAGTCTACCATAATTCTCTTGATAGAAAGATAACAAAATGGCTCTATGTGCTCGGATTTATTGATTCCGATCCGAGAGCACTACCAAAGTGTTTCAAAGAAGGGTTATCCTGATGTAGGTTTGCTTTTGACTTAGATCAATCTAAGTTAAATAGAATCTCCATTGCCCCGCTTCTGCTTAAAGAATACAGTATGAAACTTTATACACCTTAAAGTTCATAGGATAGGAAGAAAAGAGAATTTTTTGAGGTCCTTATACTCAT